GTAGCATTGGAACTGCTATGTAGGCTTTTTGTTTATCGAGGGTTCGAATCCCTCTCTCTCCCTTTCTGTTGATTCACCAATGTTACCGACCACAATGTAGCAAATCAAATAACAATTGATACCATTAGTCCAAGTCCAAGAGTAGGATCTTTATTTGATAGAGATTCTCTATTCCTAATTAATGCGGTGCGTAAAATATAAATATCGGCAAGGCCCTTAAATATATTTCCTTCAAAAAAGGGAAAAATTGTCTGAACCTTTCTTTTTTATTTTGGTTAGGTTCAAGTTTGACGAGAATAATATTCCACGACTAACAATTCATTTATTTTCAACCCGATCGATTTACTATCTATTATTTGATTTACTAATCCTTTATATTGGGATGAGTCAATAGTCAAATGTTTTGGCAATTCCTCGTGGGAAGATGAAGCAATAGAATTTTGAATCAGAGCTTTCGATTTTTCTTTATCCTTCGTAGTAATAATATCTCGGGGTTTGCAACGATAACTTGGTATATCCACTACACGACCATTAACTAAAATATGTCTATGGTTAACTAATTGCCTGGCCCCGGGAATGGTCGAAGCCATACCCAACCGAAAAAGTATGTTATCCAAACGCATCTCGAGTAGTTGTAGTAAAACCTGACCTGTTGACCCTTTGGCTTTTCTAGCGATATGCACATATCTAAGCAATTGTCGCTCTGTCAGACCATAATGAAAACGCAATTTTTGTTTTTCTTCTAGACGAATACGATATTGCGATCTTTTACCAGAACGTAATTGATCACTTCCGGATCTAGGCCTTTTACTAGTTAGTCCTGGTAAAGCTCCCAGACGGCGTATTTTTTTGAAACGAGGCCCTCGGTAACGAGACATAAAATAAAACTCCCTTTTTTTTTATTGAAATTTTATTTTTTACAGAATAAATCTAAATTAAGACTGAACTAAAGGATAAACAAAGCAAAGCTAAGTTTACTAAAGTACTACAAAGTACAATGATGAATTGTCTCAATATCCGGCTTTTTTTATATATTTTTGTATATATATATTATTTATAATAATATTTATAGGAAGTGAAAACTCCGTTTTACGATTTGTTTTGTAGAGATCTAATTTCTCCTATCCATTTTTTATTCCTAGTTGCAAGTTAACACGACATAATAGATCGGTGACCGGACATTTAGACAAAAGGGGGCGGGAGATTCTCAATCATGGAAAAAATCGATAGAGAAAAAGCCGGCTATCGGAATCGAACCGATGACCATCGCATTACAAATGCGATGCTCTAACCTCTGAGCTAAGCGGGCTCACCTAATAGAAATAATAAATAAAATTATATTCTAGTAATAAAATGACTAATTAGAATTTTAAATTTATTACTTATTATTATTTCTATATATTTTTTTTTAGCTTTTGTATTTTATTTCGATTATTTATATTAATTAATTTCGATTATTATAAATAATCGAAATAAAATGAATAATAAGGAAGTAAGCTAATACGTAAGATTTCCCATATTTTTAATGATAATTTAAAATTTTTTATTCTCGTTAAAAAAAAAAAAAAAAGAATTATTTTTAGAGCAGTTCTAACAAATTATGCTAATTACTAATTATAGGATTTATATAATTACATAATTCTAAATTCTAGCTGATCGATCCTAAGAAAACGATAAGTATAAATATAAAGATACAATCCAAATTATACTGAGACATTCCTCAAGTTTCATTCGCAAAAGAAGTAGATAAGACGAAAAAAATAAGAGTGAATATCGACCGTTCTAGTATTCTAAATCTTGCTGCAAAAATAAAGGGGGGGAGATACATTCATATATATGTGGGATCTACCTATCATATTGAATTGCAGATATATAAATGATAGAATCATTTATGATTTAAATATGGTTCATCAAATACCATAGAGATGAAATGGCGGAAAATGGTGAAAAAAGCGGCATACACTTTTCGATATAGGAATCATTATCTAATGAATTCAACGGTTCCAAGATAAATAAAATAGGTGAATGGAATTACAACTAGATCCTAGTCTCAAAACAAAAGGGGATATGGCGAAATTGGTAGACGCTACGGACTTGATTGGATTGAGCCTTGGCATGGAAACCTGCTAAGTGGTAACTTCCAAATTCAGAGAAACCCTGGAAAAAAGGGGGGGCAATCCTGAGCCAAATCTTTATTTTGAGAAATCAAGGGTTTAGGTTTAGTTTCTAAAATAAAATAAAACTAGAATAAAAAAAGATAGGTGCAGAGACTCAATGGAAGCTGTTCTAACGAATGGAGTTGACTACGTTGCGTTGATCGTTGGAATTCCTTTATGGAAATTAAAGAAAGGATGGCCCTTTATACAGATATTTTATACATATACTTTATATATATACTGACATATCGATCGATTAATTATGACCCGAATCCATATTATATATTATATAAAATATATATGAAAAAGGAAGAGTTATTGTGAATCCATTCCAATCGAAGTTA